TACCACACATAAAAACGACATTTCCAAAAGAGAGCAAGGTAATAGTTCCATTTATTCAGAATAAAAAACGTCCATTTTGAAGCCAGAATAGATTTTCCTCGATACCTAACATAATGCATAAAAATATCTTTGAACATACATGATATGGCTTGAAAATCCTTAGTAAAGACATTTACAAGAGACTCTTTTTTTATTTTTCCATAGAAAATAGTTCGCTCAAAAAAGGTTCCAAAAAATGTTGATCGTAAATGATAGGATTGGTTACGTAAAAAAACAAAAATGGATTCGTATTCACAGACATGAGAATTATATAAGCATAAAAATAATCTCTGATTTCTTTTTGAAAGAGTGTAAATATATTTCTTTTGGAAAAAAAAATAGTTCCAATTACGATTCTCGTGGAAAATGAATCGTAAAAAATGTAAAGAAGAAGCATCTTTCACCCAACAACGAAGAATTAAAACCAATATTTCAAGATGAACAGGATAAGGTATTAGTATATTTGACACATAATTTAAACGGGAAAATTTATCTTCTAAAAAGGGAAATATGGAATGAATTGATCGTAAATTTGTAGATTCATCTATTTTATTATCTTCAAGAGAAGATACTAAGCCTAAGAAAAGTTTCATTTCCACAATAACCGCTAACTTACTCGATATGATTTGCAAATAAAAATGTTTGTTGTGCCCAAAAAAAGCATTTTGGTTAGAATCATAAGTAGAAATAAGAAAAAAATTCTGGTGATACATTCGAGTAATTAATCGTTTCACAATTAGTAACCTAACCTTTTTGTTATAATTTACATTTTCGAACAAACTTGATCGATTGAAACTACGATTATGAGTAAGTGCATAAATATACTCCTGGAAAAAAAGTGGATATAAAAAATAAAAGTCCTGTTTCCAAGTTCGCTCTTGGTCTAAATTTTTTTTGAATTCTTCCATTTTTATTTTAAAGTTTATTTGAACCAAAGTAAAATATTCTTTGGGTTATCAAATAATACATAGTGCGATACAGTTAAAACAAAGTGTTTATTTTATTATTATTCATAATTAGATTCTTATTTTATAATAATACTCAAATAGTAAGAAAAAGATGGATACCTCGTGATAAACAAACTCGATCCGCTGTTTTTTCACCCAATCGGTTTATATTCATTACATTATACGATAACAAATAAAATGATTCAAAATCTTTTATTTTTTCAACGCAATCTCTCTTTTGATTTTGTAAAAAGGGGGGTTACACATACACATTGTTCCACATACACACGTATCTACATTATATTATGAATATGGAATAGAAAATAATTAGGATTCGTTCAAAAAAAGCGTTTATTCTGATAAAACAGGTTCTGGGACGGAAGGGCTCGAACCTCCGAATAGCGGGACCAAAACCCGTTGCCTTACCACTTGACTACGCCCCAATTCGATTTCTATTCAACACTAATAAAACTAATATTGGTATTGATTACTTATCAATTTTGGTCAAAATTTATATTGAATCAATTTATTAAATTGTTGCTAGAATTTTAATATGTCTAAATATCGAATAAAACCCAATTCATTGATCATTACATATAAATTGAATTAAAATATTATGTGAAAGTCTAATTTCTTTTATCTTTTGAGAATAGAAGTTTTTTTGATTTGAGTAAATCAAAAAAATAATTTGATTGTCTACTTTATTCTTTTTTTTAGATTAAAAACTCAATCAAAATGCAATTATCTTCACGAAAAAATGGTTGTTATATTTAATATCTTTAATTTGATCTGTTTTAATTTTACTCTTTATTCGAGTCTTTTTTTCTTTTCAAAATTGCCCGAGGCCTACGCTTTTTTAAATCCAATTGTAGATGTTATGCCAGTCATACCTGTATTCTTTTTTCTCTTAGCATTTGTTTGGCAAGCGGCTCTAAGTTTTCGATGAGGTCTTCAAATAATGTACTAAAAAAAAGTCTAATAATTGATAAGATCAGATATTACAGTATAAATTCTAGATTTCAAACATTTTAATTCGTGAATAGACACGATAATGAGAACCTTTTTCCAATTTTCCAATGCTAATTTATGTATGATTATGTATAGATGATATAATATAATATATATAATAATATAAAATATATATAATAATATAATATTAATATATATAAATATATAAATATAGTTATATAATTGTTAAGGATATAAGGTTAGAATCAAATAATTAATAAAAGATTCTTATTACAAATTAATTTCAGATCTTTTTATTTTTTATTTCTAGAAACATCGCTTTATTTAATAGTATTAAGCAAATATAGGAATATAGGATATGTGATATAAAAACGGAGAATATATTCTCTTTTTTTTTTCCAAAAAAAAAAACGATCATGGAGATTGTGTAATGCTTACCCTTAAACTATTTGTTTACACAGTAGTAATATTCTTTGTTTCTCTCTTCATCTTCGGATTTTTGTCTAATGATCCAGGACGTAATCCGGGCCGTGAAGAATAAAAAA